GACATTGCCATAAATTGACAAAGTAATATGTCCATTTTTTCATCAAAAGGGGCTTCCCGTTTGAAGCAAGAATTGATTTTCCTTTATACCTAACATAATGCATGAAAGGATCCTTCGGTAGCCATAGATTGTCCTGAAAAGCCTTAGCAAAGACTTGTACAAGATGTTCTATTTTTCCATAGAAATATATTCGTTCAAGAAGGGTTCCAGAAGATGTTGAGCGTAAATGAGAAGATTGGTTACGGAGAAAGACGAAGATGGATTCGTATTCACATATATGAGAATTATATAGGAAGAAGAATAATCTTTTATTTCTTTTTGAAAAAGAAAAACTGGCTTTATTTGGAGTATTCAAATTACGACACTCGTGAAGAAAGAATCGTAATAAATGCAAAGAAGAAGCATCTTCTACCCAGTAGCGAAGAGTTTGAACCAAGATTTCCAGATGGACTGGGTAGGGTATTAGTATCTCTAACACATAAATTAAATGTGAAAATTTGTCCTCTAAAAAAGGAAATATTGAATGAATTGATCGTAAATTATGAGATTTGACTATCCCTTTCCTTTCTAGGGAAGATATTAATCGTAAGAAAAACGGAATTTCCACAATGACTGCAAAGCCCTCGGATATTATTTGAGAATACAAATTCTTGTTGCGCCCCAAAAATATATTTTGGTTAGAATCATTAGCAGAAAGAATCAAAGGATTCTGTTGATACTGATACATTTGAGAAATTAAACGTTTCACAATTCGTAAGCTGGATTTATTGTCATACCCCACATTTTCTAACAAAATCGATCTATTTAAACCATGATCATGAGCAAGTGCATAAATATACTCCTGAAAGATAAGTGGATATAAGAAGTAGTGTTGTTGAGATCTATTTAGCTCTAAATATTTTTGGAATTCCTCCATTTGAAATTCTAGTTGAACTAAGGATAGAAGATTTGGGGGGTTATCAAATGATACATAGTGCGATACAGCCAAAACAAGGCATTTTATAGTAAAAAGTAAAAAACGAATAGATACCTCGGGTATAGGTAAACTTATCAACAGATTCTCTATCCTCTCTTTTCCATTTAAATTAATTGGTTTATGTTCGTTATAGAATAACAAGACGGTTAAAAATCCTTTCTTTTTTCAACCCAATCGCTCTTTTGATTTTGGAATTTTTTTATCAATATACTGTTTCTTCTACACACCCGTTTCCATTCCATAATGGAAAATGTCAATAGTTAGGATTCATTAAAAAAATAAAGAATCCACTCATGGGAGAAGCCCGTCCCGTATCAGGCACTAATATATTTTTAACGTCTAATTAGATCGGGTAATCATTCAAATAAAGAACAGAAGCTCGTTGCTTTTTCCCTCTAATCAATTAATTGAAGCCATAGAACTCTATCTCTATCCATTTATTCATTCGACCCAACTTGAAATTGAATTCATTTTGCTCCGTTTCAAAAAAAAAAAAGAAGGGTTTGTACCGATTCGGAAAGAATAACATATTATCAGAACTCCTCGTTGATACGACATGCTATTTTTTCCATTCATTCCCTTTCAGGATCAGTCGTGGTCTTCCAAACTTTACCAATGGTATGGACGAATCCTTCGCTTCATCCAAATGTGTAAAAGATCCTAGCCGCACTTAAAAGCCGAGTACTCTACCGTTGAGTTAGCAACCCGAATCGAATAAAAAGAGTATGTAGATACAATCAGAATCAAAAAAAAAGATTAGACAAGGCAATCAAACCGTTGAACTAAGAAAGAAAAAATCTAAAAAAAAAAGATTTTTGAAATTGATTCGGAACATCAAAATGAATGGATGAGACGAAAATACAAGAAATTCTCTGATAAAAAAAAAAGAAAAAGATAGAGAAATATCAAAATTTATAGACCACCTCTTATGTTATCGACCTTTCAATCAAAAAATCCTTTTTGTATCAAAGCGAATCCAACGAACCTCTCATTTGAATGATGTAAGGTAAAAAAAACCTGCGCTATCGGACAGAAAGAAATCGATCCGCTTATGACGACGAATTATATTTGTTCGATACACTGTTGTCAATATAAATGTTGAGAAAAGAATACAGCGGAAAAATTTCAATTTCAAGAAAAAACTTGTGTTGGATTGGCACTACATAGATGCAAAAAAGTTTAGATGGGGGAATAAATAAGGAAGAAGTAGAAAAAATATCGTATTCAATCAATAAAATAATAAGTAGAATAAACAAAATGGATTCCTTGTTTATTACTTGTTAGTAGAGTTCCGAGGAAAACCGCCCGATTGAAGAAAATGTCGGAATTTTCTATTTATAGGATCAACCCCCTAAGGTTTTGTCACATGTAATTCTATGGAAGCAGTGATAATAATAAATAGAATAGAGTCCCAAAAAGGGGGAAATAAAAAAACATAGTATAGAAAAGTTATACAAAATTATATACGAATCACAACCCCCTTTTATTTCCTTAATTTTATTTCGTTTATTTAATTGGAGCAAAATTACTTAAAAACCTCCGCCTTCTTTAAAATATCCCGAACAGTTCCTGTAGGCTGAGCCCCTTTTTCAAGGAAATATAGAATAGCAGGAACGTTTAAATAACTTTGATTCTTTATCGGATCATAAAAACCCACTTTCCGAAGATCTCTTCCTTCTCTTCGGGATCGAACATCAATTGCAACAATTCGATAGACGGCTCATTGGGATAGATGTAAGTAAATGAACAAGACCCCCCCTAGAAACGTATAGGAAGTTTTCTCCTCGTACGGCTCGAGAAAAAATGATTCGAGGTTTTGTCTATGTATAGAATTCTATAGAATTCTAATGAATGGCAAAAGAGTTGATAAAATAAAGTAGACTAGAATTTACCTCCTTTTTCTTTTCGTCCTTCCTGAAAAAAAGAAAAAATCATTTGTACTCATAACTCAAGTTGGATAATAGCTGAAAAGAAAATAAAATCTTTAGGCAATTTTTTCATTTATTGAATGGTCTTTAACCCCCCCTGTTTGTCTCGTTTAAAATAAAATACAATCTATTTGGATTCTTTATTCTGATCTAGTTATTGAGACAATTGAAATGGCGTTTCCTTGTTCTGGGATCCTTTTTCTTTGTTTTAAATCATTGGGTTTAGACATTACTTCGGTGCCTTCTTAATCCTTCCAAAATGGCAGCAACATACCCCTTTTGTGATTTCTTTGTATCAAAGATACATACGAGCGGTTGATTCCCGCGTGATACACTTTGAATCGAAAAAGTTTTTTCAATTCCAACAAATTTTCCTTTTGAATTGAAAACTTGCCCGAATCGGACCCTTTCAATTTCTATATTGATGATATACTTACGAAGTTGTTCCGCTTTATTGGCATTAACCCTAGATCCTTGCTCCTATGAATCAATAGTTTCTACTCGAGCTCCATCATGTACTATTTCCTTTACAACCCCAAAAAAGAGGGGTTCTAGCGGAACAGAACAAACGATGTCGAGCCAAGAGCACCTTTATTCCTATATAAAATAGAAAATGGCGGATGTAAGAATAAGAATCCACATCGGATCGTGTCCTTCAAGTCGCACGTTGCTTTCTACCACATCGTTTCAAACGAAGTTTTACCATAACACTCCTCTAATTTGGAACCAGTATGGAATTGATTCAATTATGGAATCATGAATAGTCATTGGTTCAGTCGGTACATAGACATATTAATCTATACTTTTTTCTTCTCTACGTAGAACGTAGATGGGAAATCTTTTTTTTTGAAGAAATCTTAGCAAGACCCCACCTTTTATTATATGAATGTAACATTTTTTTATAAAAAAAAGGCAAACTAACAGAAATATAAAAATAACATAAATAACACAAATAAATGAATTTTTTTTACTCTGCATCTTCAAATGACTCAATAGGAGAGACTGACCCATCTCCCACTTCTTTGAATACCAAAGATTCAACTCATAAGGAATCATTAAAACCCTTTTCTAATCGATTTCCTATTTCAACATCATAATTTGAATAAAGTTTTACAGTAAAGACTTCATCGTTAAATATTGAAATATTTAACATTTTAATTCTTTTTCACAAAAACGAAAGACTGCTGTCACTGAAATAGAACGAAATCGAATTATAACACTACATACATATTAAGTTATTCCTCATTTTATATGTATTTTTTTACCTGAAATTGAGTAATCTTTCTGCAATCTGGGCATAAAGTGAATAAAATAGATGAATTACCCCCATCTCAATCGTTCCATAGATTTACAATTATTCATTAGAGCCAAACACAAAATACCTAAAAAGTTCAAAGAAAATACGTATGTAAGTTGATTCATTGTTAATGAGATTCGGACAGACACATATATTTAAATGAATACCTACGGTTGCGGATTAAGACCTATCTACCCCCCCCCCCCCGAATTCTCTGGGAATGTTGAATCAGAAATAAAAAGTCTACTTTTTACGGAAGGGGGCGGGCTGTCTAGAGACAAAGACAAACAAGTCCAGATTAAGCCCGCCCCCCTCATTTTTTATTTTACCTATCTTAAGAGACTTAATTTCTGAATGTAATAACCCCCTCTTGTTTAGAATTCAGAGATCCAAAAAATTGGGCTACCTCTTTTAAGTTTAATGGATAGGGAATAATAAATCGGGAAGATAGGTTTTTTCTTATTGCGATTCGGATCATTGAAAATTCAAATAGATAGAAGACGGAAGGTTTTTCTAAGTAACTAACTTCCTTTAAACAGAACGTTATTTACAAAAGCAACCTTTACTCCGATAGAAGGGATATGCCCTGGGACGGAAGGATTCGAACCTCCGAATAGCGGGACCAAAACCCGTTGCCTTACCACTTGGCCACGCCCCATTTAGATTTCTATTCGACACTAATAAGGAATATTATTAGTATTGAATCTTGGTCAATTCCAGTCCAAATATATATAGAAAATCTTTCTAAAATAGATTAGATTCTTGCTAGGATTTTAACACGTGTAGATAAATAATTCAA